TGTATATATATACATTATATATATATAATTATATATAATATATAGTATATATATATATATATATATATATATATTATTTATATTGGGATTAGAATGGGCTGGTTTAGATCGATCTTAACCCGATGATTATGAATTATTTCCGTTCAATTGAATGACTATTTTACCCCGGTAAAATATATGTATTTATATTCAATATCAAATCACGGAAAATTCAAATTATGGTTTGAAATGGAATCATGTATTTACACTAAATCCCCAGTATTTTCGACCGCTACAAGATCAATAATACCATGAGCTTGGGCTTCTGTTGCTGACATAAAAACATCCCTTTCCATGTCTTCGGATACAACCCATAGGGGGTTGCCTGTTCTTTGTACATAAACCCTTGTCAGGGTTTCGCGAAGTTTCAGTAGTTCTTCCGCTTCCAGGATAAATTCCCCTGCTTGTGCCTCATAAAAAGAACTAGCAGGTTGGTGAATCATAACCCTGATTATATAACATCATGAACGGTTTCCCTATCTCGCATGATTGGGCGAAGGGAAGGTATAAAAAATAACAAGAAGAAAAAAAAGATAGAATTAAACAACCGTACAGGCATCTTTTGTACATTGCATACGGCTCTGCAATGGAATTGACTTTTACCTTTCGTCCGTCAAAGAAAGAGGCAAACGGACAAGAGACAAATAGAATTCATCCTATCCTGATCGTTGAATAATCCATTTACCACCCTTCCTTTCGTAGAAGTAAAAAATACTATGATGGTTCTGTTGCCTTATATATTTATCTCGTCTGTAATTTAGCAATCCCAAGGTTTTTATGATCCGATCAAATAAAATAAATAAGGTAGGGAAAAAATGATCTTTCTTTTTTTTTTTATTTTCTTATTCTTTCATAACATTAATATCAGAAAGAGACTTATGGTGTGTAAGAAAAATGGTTTGTGACGCTGAAGTGGACGGACCTCCGACACATAAGATAAAATCGGAAATAACCTTTGTTTCATACTACTATCTCGATACATAATTTCATGTTATGAAAAAACAAAAATGGTTTGTTCATATCGAATTTGAAGTGCCATGCTATTATTACTTATTATTCATGTTCGATATGGCGAAGGCATAGTCTTCTTTTTTCTTAAATAAAAAACGCATTGGCGCCAAGCGTGAGGGAATGCTAGACGTTTGGTAATTTCTCCTCCGACCAGAATGAAAGATCCCATTGAAGCGGCTAATCCCATGCATATTGTATGTACATCAGGTGGCACAAATTGCATAGTATCATAAATAGCTATTCCTGGGATTACCCATCCGCCGGGAGAGTTTATAAACAAATAAAGATCCCTAGTATCATCCTCTATACTAAGATATACCATAAGACCAACAAGTTGATTCGAGATCTCGCTATCAACCTCTTGGCCTAAAAAAAGTAATCTTTCTCGATGAAGTCGGTTGATTAGGATAAAATTGTATCCCTTAGGAACCGTACATGCACTTTTGGATGCATACGGTTCAAAAAATTGCGAAAAAAAAAGAATCAATGTGTCGATTCCAACCCTATTTCTTTTTGTTTTGTAACAGGTTTTGTTTTTCTAATGAAGGGGCTTTTTCTTCTATTCTATTCGATTTTTCAAGAAACATAAGTTTTTGCTCCCTTTCCATAAAAAAAAAAATGCAAAAAAATTATTTAATTAACCTCTCATTGATGTATTGTTTCATCGAGATTCAAATCACGATGTCATTTTCTTGTTCCTGAACGGGCCCTTTCAATTCTTTTAGGTTCATGTTCTACTCCGGGTAAAGATCTATCCGAATTATATTTGCACATATAGGGCAAATAATATCAGTACCGCTTCTTTTTGTTATGACTTCTTTTTTTTTTTCAATTCGTTTCATGTCTTCCGCCAAGCTATTTGATGTATTTATTATACTACTCCATTGATTGGCAGTTTGAGATAACTTCTATAGTATATAGTATAAAAATCATTTATGATACAAGCGGTAATCGTACATATATTACATTACCAATTTGGTATTTTCTGAACGGAGCCTGAATACTTTATTTTATTCGTACAAGTCAACCATAAATTCTTATAATTTAGATTATTGTATTGATCTCCAAAAGAAATTGATCTAATTACACTTCACGCTCCGAATTATTGATGGTTCAATCAATCTTTCTTGGGCGAAACAGAGGATATCTCGATCGGGGGAGAGAACGGGTAAATCCCATATGACCCAATATGTCTGACAAGTCGCACTATACGTCAACCCAAACTGCATCTTCCTCTCCAGGACTCCGAAAAGGTACTTTTGGAACACCAATGGGCATTAAATTAAATAAAAAGAAATTTAAGTACTATACTTTACTTTGATGTGGAAACGTAACAATAGGTTTATTGTCTTCATAATTTTGATTTCCCTTTCTTTTCTCCTATTATATTTTATACATAGTATACATAGATTGGAAAGTTCATAGAGGAAAACGGAATGAATAAAGAAAAATTCTTATGAATGGATCATTCGAATAATGAACAAGTATTTATGTATTCGTTCCCCAAAAATGAGACCAATTCCCCATTGCGTATTGCTACTTATCGGGTATAGAATAGATCTGCTTCTCTTTGTTCCTATGAACAGAATTGTTACATTATTTCCAATGTAACGGAATAAATATTAACCCTTGCTCATACATAATCTACTGAAAAAAGGTTAGGGACAGGTACATAGTATATAATAATATATATATACTATATAGATAGTATTCTAATGCGATAAAGTTACATAGTGTCTATTTATCTTTGATAAAGGGGTATTTCCATGGGTTTACCTTGGTATCGTGTGCATACCGTCGTATTGAATGATCCCGGTCGGTTGCTTTCTGTCCATATAATGCATACAGCTCTAGTTTCTGGTTGGGCCGGTTCGATGGCTCTATATGAATTAGCGGTTTTTGATCCCTCTGACCCCGTTCTTGATCCCATGTGGAGACAAGGTATGTTCGTTATACCTTTCATGACTCGTTTAGGAATAACTAATTCATGGGGTGGTTGGAGTATTACAGGGGGAACTGTAACGAATCCGGGTATTTGGAGTTATGAAGGTGTGGCAGGGGCACATATTGTGTTTTCTGGCTTGTGCTTCTTGGCTGCTATCTGGCATTGGGTGTATTGGGACCTAGAAATATTCTGTGATGAACGTACGGGAAAACCTTCTTTGGATTTGCCCAAGATCTTTGGAATTCATTTATTTCTCTCAGGGGTGGCTTGCTTTGGCTTTGGCGCATTTCATGTAACAGGCTTGTATGGGCCTGGAATATGGGTGTCCGATCCTTATGGGCTAACCGGAAAAGTACAATCTGTAAATCCAGCGTGGGGCGCGGAAGGTTTTGATCCTTTTGTTCCGGGAGGAATAGCTTCTCATCATATTGCAGCGGGGACGTTGGGCATATTAGCGGGCCTATTCCATCTTAGTGTACGTCCGCCTCAACGTCTATACAAAGGATTACGTATGGGAAATATTGAAACTGTACTTTCCAGTAGTATTGCTGCTGTTTTTTTTGCAGCTTTCGTTGTTGCTGGAACTATGTGGTATGGTTCAGCAACTACCCCGATCGAATTATTTGGCCCTACTCGTTATCAATGGGATCAGGGATATTTTCAGCAAGAAATATATCGAAGAGTTGGCGCTGGACTAGCTGAAAATTTTAGTTTATCAGAAGCTTGGTCTAAAATTCCCGAAAAATTAGCTTTTTATGATTACATCGGTAATAATCCGGCAAAGGGGGGATTATTCAGAGCGGGTTCAATGGACAATGGGGATGGAATAGCTGTTGGATGGTTAGGGCACCCTATCTTTAGAGATAAAGAAGGACATGAGCTTTTTGTACGTCGTATGCCTACTTTTTTTGAAACATTTCCGGTAGTTTTGGTAGATGGAGACGGAATTGTGAGAGCCGATGTTCCTTTTAGAAGGGCAGAATCAAAGTATAGTGTCGAACAAGTAGGTGTAACTGTTGAGTTCTATGGTGGCGAACTCAATGGAGTCAGTTATAGTGATCCTGCTACTGTGAAAAAATATGCTAGACGCGCCCAATTAGGTGAAATTTTTGAATTGGATCGGGCTACTTTGAAATCCGATGGTGTTTTTCGTAGTAGTCCGAGGGGTTGGTTTACCTTTGGGCATGCTACGTTTGCTTTGCTCTTCTTTTTCGGACACATTTGGCATGGCGCTAGAACCTTGTTCCGAGATGTTTTTGCTGGTATTGATCCAGATTTGGATGCTCAAGTGGAATTTGGAGCATTCCAAAAACTTGGAGATCCAACTACAAGGAGACAGGTAGTCTGATACAACATTACTCTGGTATCTTTTGCCTATATTTGAATTTGATTTTTTTTGATTTGACACAAGGTGCGGACCGGATAAATCTTGACTCGAATCGCCACCTTTTCTTTGACCTTTCCCTTTCTTTATCTGGTAAATGATCCCAAATGAATAGGTGTGGAAGCTATAATTGTAAACCACAATCGAATCTATGGAAGCATTGGTTTATACATTCCTGTTAGTCTCGACTCTAGGGATAATTTTTTTCGCTATATTTTTTCGAGAACCGCCTAAGGTTCCGACTAAAAAAATGAAATGATTTTTTATTATCTCAATTGAAGTAACGAACCTCCCTTATCGGGAGGCTCATTACTTCAACTAGTCCCCGTGTTCCTCGAATGGATCTCTTAGTTGTTGAGAGGGTTGCCCAAAGGCGGTATATAAGGCGTACCCAGTAAAGCTTACAAGTGAACCAGATATGGAGATGGCGACTAAGGTTGCTGTTTCCATTATTAGAGAATTTTAGATAATTTCAAGATCACGATGGATCTACAATAAGATAGTTTATTTACAACTACAACGGAATGGTATACAAAGTCAACAGATCTCAACCAATGAAATAGGATTTATGGCTACACAAACCATTGAGAGTAGTTCTAGATCTGGGCCAAGACGAACTATTGTAGGGGATTTATTGAAACCATTGAATTCGGAATATGGTAAAGTAGCTCCGGGCTGGGGGACTACTCCCTTTATGGGTGTCGCAATGGCTCTATTTGCGGTATTCCTGTCTATTATTTTGGAGATTTATAATTCTTCCGTTTTATTGGATGGAATTTCAATGAATTAGGTTCATAAGAGCGATGAAGTACTAGTAAAAAAAAAAATGACTTAGGACTCGGATTTCTAGGCCATTCTGGTAGTTCGACCGTGGAATTCCTTTGTTTCGGTATTTCCGGAATATGAGTGTGTGACTTGTTATAATTGATCCTATTGATAGTACAGAGAATGGGTCTGTCATCTTGATAGAGATGATTCTACCTCGTCGGATATTTATATTTATTCTAGTATCTGGAGCACGGACTATATCGAATAGATCAAGAAAAGAAATATTTGAACTATGATTCATACCTACTATTCAGACCTCGCAACCGGACTCAAAAAAAAAATTCAAGCAAAAAGGTATTTCCTAAATCAAATGATTTTTCTTCCTTCAGAACTATGTGCTTTGATCGAAGGACAACCATTTCTCGGGATTTTGTTGAGTCATTACATCTATTCATTGAATAAGTGATAATCAAATGGTTCTTACTCAGAGAACTTTTGAGCTTATTAGTTTGGGGCTGATGAATCATCGTGGTTCTAGTATGAATCTGAGGTTTCAATTGATTCATAGGGTCTCAACAAGAGAATTCCTATCAATAGTAAAGCAATAGTCAATTTGCATTACGCAAAAAAACAACAAACAAATCAAACAAATAATAAATAGGGAAAGAGAAGATTCAAGAGGCCTGTAACAATCAATATAAAAAAGAAAGACGGACGAGCCAACTTGATATTTTTTGGCATTATCATCACAAAGAATAGATTCCGAATTTTTATTACTTCGGATTTTCGGGTCAGATTGAATCAAGTGGCTAAGAAGTTTCAAATTTTCTATTACATATCCGTTGAAACCCATATTTGTGTGTTTTCGCTTGAGCCGTACGAGATGAAATTCTCATATACGGTTCTCAGGGGGGGGGAGTCCTTTGGTTTACCTATCTCGATAAAGTATATGATTGGTTCGAGGAGCGTCTCGAGATTCAGGCGATTGCAGATGATATAACAAGTAAATATGTTCCTCCCCACGTCAACATATTTTATTGTCTAGGGGGGATCACACTTACTTGTTTTTTAGTCCAAGTAGCTACGGGTTTTGCTATGACTTTTTACTACCGCCCAACTGTTACAGAGGCTTTTTCCTCTGTTCAATACATAATGACTGAAGCCAACTTTGGTTGGTTAATCCGATCAGTTCATCGATGGTCAGCAAGTATGATGGTTCTCATGATGATCTTGCACGTATTTCGTGTGTATCTCACAGGTGGATTTAAAAAACCTCGCGAATTAACTTGGGTTACGGGTGTAGTTCTGGCTGTATTGACTGCATCCTTTGGTGTAACTGGTTATTCCTTACCTCGGGACCAAATTGGTTATTGGGCAGTCAAAATCGTAACAGGCGTACCTGAAGCTATTCCTGTAATTGGATCGCCTTTGGTAGAGTTATTACGTGGAAGTGCTAGTGTGGGTCAATCCACTTTGACTCGTTTTTATAGTTTACACACTTTTGTATTGCCTCTTCTTACTGCCATATTTATGTTAATGCATTTCTCAATGATACGTAAGCAAGGTATTTCAGGTCCTTTATAGAGAAGACAGATCATAGATATTTGTAATTGATCATATATTATTTTGGAAAGGAACAATAGTATTTCATTGCTACAAATATGGATTATTGAAAATAATAAGACATGTTATTTGGATATTTCTCTTCAACTCCGAAGTATTGTATTCCTTATTTGATACTTTGATATGAATAGTTGAAGTTGATTCTCTGAAGAGAAGATGGATTATGGGAGTGTGTGACTTGAACTATTGATTGGGCCATGCAGATATATGATTTTATCCGCCACATTAGAATTCACAACCAAATGTGTCTCCGCATCCAATCACCACGTAAGTCTCCCCTACGTAGCAGAGGGTAGGCTGGTTCGCTTGAGGAGTACTTTTTCTATGATTATATTATACCTGAATCGAATCCATGTCATGCATGAGCAGGCTCCGTAAGATCCCGTAGAATAGGTGACGTGGCATGATCCAGATTATGTTCTATCTATTCCACTTACTTATTTATAGTATGGAAATGCATCCATTTCCTTTGCATCCACCAGATCCATGATACTATCGGAGTGAAATAAGGGATCTAAGGAAGAACATAGGCTAGACTTTATTAGTAACAAGTCAATTCTTTGTATGTAAGAAGACTCGCGATATTGTAGGGATAAATAAAATACCAATCACAAGACATGAGACAATCCAAAAAGCACTTGATCATGATCAAATTTGTAAGCCTACTTGGATATTGAGCATTTACCTGTAAGAACTTCATTATTGCCAATGAATAAATGGTTGCAACTCC